AACGGGAAACCTTTCTCCTATTCCATGAATCCAATTTTCATTTCATCCGGGAAAAGCAATCCTTTTCTCAAGAATGCCTTTGTCATTTGATCCACTAGCCTTCTGTTAGATAGGAACAGATTTGATAAATACTGATAACTCTCGAATAGAATCTTAGAACGGAAAGATCCATTAGATTTAGATAATGAACTAATGGGTCTAAGGTATCTCTGGCGAGAAATCAAGAATTCGATTTCTTGCCTATTCTTGTTCCTAAACCAGCCTGCTCTGGCAGATTTAGGAAGATCCGTTTCGAAAATCAGAAGCTCCTCTGGCATCTTTTCATCTGCAAAGGATTCTCGATGTGAAAATACAGAGACAAAGAACCTATCTGCCAATTCAAAAAAGAGCGGATCCCCAGGGTCCCAAAGGAATCCGCCTGGTTGAAAAAAGCCTTCTTCTTCGGAAATGGAAAATCTATTTCGTATCGGGTCCTCCAGGAGTCTACCCTGCCTCATATCCGCAACTTCTCCTAATTCTGCTCCTTCCTCTTCTTCGGCGGCTCTCCTCAATTTCTCTTCCAGCTCCTTGTACTCTTTATACAAAGCCTCCCGCTGTTGAAATAAAAACTTTTCATCCGAAGTCACTCCCTTTTTAAGCAAAAGACGATTGTCTTTCGGGTAAAGCACATCCTCTCGCTCTTCAAGCCAAAGCCTTGTCTCTTCAAGGTCCTCCGCTAACTGAGGAATTAAAGGCTTTGTGCTGTTAAACCGATCCTTTTTCTTTTTCTTTCTATCTTTATCTGTTATATATATACTATCAAAAACCTCATCATCATCCTCTGAAGGTGAAAGATCAAGATGATCCTCCTCATAATCAAGCGCACACCTTGGATCATCACGATAATTATACGGCTTCGGCTTGTTCTCGCCATGGGGCAATTCATCGGGCCTTTCCAAATTAAATAGAAAGTTCCAAGGGCGCCATATTTTAGGAGCCCAAACTATGTGATCGAATAAATCCTCCACTTGGTAGATCCGTTCGAGGTCTTCGTCTTCGTCCCCAAGTACAAACCGCGGTTCGTATTTTGCTTCTTTTCCTTCAGAGGCATCGGTAAATCTCAGATCAAAGAAAGAAGTCAATCCATTTCGCATCATATCGAAGGGACTCCTTGGTTCGGGCCGAAAGAGCAATGTCACTGGATCATCATCAAACTCACTGCAATCTTTTTCTGGCTGTAAGGATCCCACCAGAGCGCTTTCTACTTCTAATAGGCCATGAACTAGATCAGAATCATTCTCAAGAAGTTCAGAAGAAGTGATCTTATTGTTTTCATCGGGTAGAGACCAAAGTTCGTGAGCAACCGATCCGGCAGAACAACTCAAAAGATAAAGAAGTATTGTTAATCTCTTCATGCTCGTTCCAAGTTCGAACTTTTTTGTCCATAACTTCAGACCAATCACTCGAATATTGATTAATACCTATACGTAATCGATCGAACACTACTTGAAAAAGAAGGCTCTTCTGCTCAGAAATGAAATGTTCCAAATGTTCCTGGAAATTCTTGCTCCCATTAGACCATTTGTATCTATATGCATTAGGATCCCAATTCATGGATTTCTCGGTTCGAGAAAGAAAAATAAGAGGATCAAACCATTTCCTCCGACTCTGTTTCAAATTCGATAAATGTTGGTTGATCGTATATTTCATTATAGTTCTATGATTCAGAGTATCATTCTCATTCCCGCAGGAGATCCGGGCCCATTTTTTTCTGATCCTTCGATAAAAAGATTCATTCTCTTCAGAAAAAATAGAAAAAATAGGAGGTAGAACCAATAAAGATTTCTTTTTCGATTCATCCCTGGAGTTGAATACCTCATTCAAGAATGGTTTTTGATCCAATCCGTAGGAATCAATAAAAAAGGCAAATCCCTTATGATACACCAGATCCGGCTCGGTTATTGATAGAGTGAATAGATCTGCCATTTCTTGAAATCTCTCTTCTGATTCAAAATCGTGGTGTAACGTATATCCCCCCCCCGTTCCGATCTGATGAAATAGGATGAATTGAGACGGTATTTTGTAAATATGTAATTGTCTTGAATAGATTAACTATTTCTTTATTTTCCGATCGCCTGGAAGGGACAAAAGAAAAATCTTGTTCTTTCTTCAACAATTTCTGATCTCTAGTGGATCTCTCAGTACGATTCGAACCCAGATGAAGTTCTGACCATCTGTCAGAGAAAAAAGAACGAATGGATCTTGTAGGATTCCCAAGAAATTCTTCGATTTCTTCCGGAAGCAGATGATTCTTCATCTCCTTCTCACCTTCCGTTTGAAGAAAGGAAGGATCCCAAAGAATCGATCTTTCTTTTAGTTGTGGAATCTCTCTTTGATTGATCAATGTGTGATATTCCGAATCCTCATTACTAATGGAATCGAAATGATCTCTGGATTGATTAAAAGATCCCTTCAATTGGCTAGAATCCCTTCCTTGAACGAAACTAGATCTTGTGGAATC